TTCGTATTTAGTCAACTTTTATTCTATTAGAATAGAAAACGATTGATTCATTCTATGGCATTTAAATCTGACAATAGTAACATAATCATACCGCTTCCATTTTATTTCCATTTTTTTTATTGAAAAAACAAAGGAATAAAGAAGAGGTAAGTAAAGTCAAATAGTCTTCTTCACAGCATACATACTATGACTAATAATGCGGTACAAGTAATTCCCAAAATCTGATAGAAAAAGAATATAAAGAAGCAAAAGGCTTTTCATAAGTTTTTTTTGATCATACAGAATTAGATAACACAATTTCCAACAAAAATTTGGTTTTTTTTAGAACTTGATATTGATAAACTAGAAATTCATTTCAGACAATTGAACCTTCTCAAACTGTTTCTTTTTAAGAACCAAAAAGATTTGTGCCAAAATAATAGATGCCAAGAAGAGCAAAAGGCCTTGTACACGTAATGGATCTTGAAGTACTATTTCCGCATCCCCCTGACCAAATCCACCCACGTTAGGATTACTCGTTAACGATTGATCCAATTTGATGGATTCGCCCTCTGAAACAAGAAGTTCTGGTCCTGGAGGGATAATATCAACCACTTGACGTCCATCCGATGCATCCACTATGGTTATTTCGTATCCCCCTTTTTCTTTTCGTATGATTTTGCTTACGATACCCGCCGCTGTAGCATTATAAACATTATTGTTACTCTTGCTCCCGTCGGGATAAATCTGACCCCTTCCCCTGTTCCCGCCTACGTATATGGGATATTTTAAGAAGTGAACGTCTTTCTTAGTAGCGGGGTCTGGGGAAAGAATAGGAAAGGTGATTTCACTATATTTTTGACCAGGAACAGGACCTATCACAAGAATATTTTTTTTCGTGGGGCGATAGCTCTGAAAAGACAGATTTCTTATCTTTTCTTTAATCTCGGGCGAGATACGATCGGGAGGGGCTAATTCAAACCCCTCAGGTAAAATTAGAACAGCTCCCACATTTAAGGCTCCTTTTTTACCATTAGCAAGAACTTGTTTCAGTTGCAGATCATAAGGAATTCGAACAACTGCTTCAAATACAGTATCAGGAAGTACGGCTTGTGGAACCTCGATATCCACGGGCTTGTTAGCTAAATGGCAATTGGCACATACAATACGGCCAGTCGCTTCTCGTGGATTTTCATAACTCTGCTGTGCAAAAATAGGATACGCATTTGAAATGGGCACCCGAGTTATTATATATATTATGAGCGATACGGAAATGAATCGAATAATCTCTTCCTTTATCCAAGAAAAGGTATTTCTCATTTGCATAGTCCAATCATTGATCCCGAAAATTTCTACAATAAAATTAGATAAGTCACTAGTATAGTTTCCTATCTATGATTCTGTTATTTAATGAAATAATTTTACTCGAATATTGAAGGAATCCCCCGGGTGGGTAGAAAAAATAAGTACAATTTTGACTGTTTTACTTATGTTACAAAGTAAGAAACATTATAATTGGATCGGTCGATCATTTTTCAATCATTCATTGAATGATAAATCACTACAAGTGACGGAGATACACGATTTAAATAACGAAAAATCCAATATTTAAAAATTGTATCTAAAATGACTGGAAAAGTAGAAACAACGCCGGATATAATTTGATCATTTTGAGCAAATCCAAAATCTTTGTAGATAGAGGCAATCATTAGTTCCCAACCATGGGGCGAATGGAATCCTATACATAAATCAGTTAATAAAAGAATAGAAAAAGCTTTTATTGTGTCGCTTAAATTATATAGAAATTCTTGAAGACAAGAGTTAAGAAAAATAAGTTCTTCATTACTTAGAATAGAATAAACACTTAGAATAACGAAAGAAATTATATTTGTTGAGAAATGTAAAATCGTATGGATACGACCCTCATTGTGCATCTTGAGCAATTGGATCGTTTCGTTGTAAACCCCAATGTGAAGCTTTTGTAAACGCCTTTCCGGGTATTCCTTTAGAATTTCGTCGAAGAGGGAGAGTTCCTCTAATTCTATGAATTTTTTTAGAATATTCTTTTCTTGAATATCATTCAAAAAGATTTCGGAGGGCTTAGTATTCCACCAATTATTAACCCAAGATTCCAGACTTTTATTAAATGTAAATGAGAGAGAGATCCACCAAGGCAAAAATACTATCGATGCAAGATATAAAAGGGAAATAAATGCGTTCTTTTTTGCCATTTGCTCATCTGTGAATTTTGAAATGAACTCATCTCATTCGTCGACTCTCTCTATACGATACTAAGATTTATATCAAATATCAGTTCTATTACATTAGAATGAGCCTATTCTCCGTTTTTTATTTGTGATTCCGTACAATGACAATGGGTTGGTCCTTGAATTTAGAAAGAATACAGAAAAACAATATAGAAATACAGAAATAGAATAAGAAAGATTCCACTTCAAATTGAATGAAGAAATAAATAAACTAGAATATTCTATAGAATATTCTTTCAAAATATATGATTCGAAGCAATTGTCCCCTTTGGATGAATGCACGAAAAAGCCATTTCAAATTTCAAATAATGAATTCGAATTTCGAGACGAAAGAACTCCCAGTTTATCAAAATATCCAAAAATTTCGAAAAAAAAATCGCTGGCCACCCTCAGTACAGGAATAATTGATAGAATTTTCTGAAGAATACTGCGATGCTATGATCAAAAATGAGTGTCAAAACAAGATAGAAATGTTATCATTATAAGCGGTCCAATCGGTTGGTAATTAAAGAGCACAAAAAAAGATAAAAAATGTTGATTAACAAAAAAGGAGAGATGATTTACAAGAGAGAATCTATCTGTATTTACTAAATTCACAATATTGAAAAAAAAAAAAGAGAAATTCTTTATTCCGATTTCTTACTTGTTCCGTTACTGAATTGATTTAAGTGGATTTACATACTCATAAAAAAGAATTTATGGATAAAAACTATTTCGCTTTAGGATTGGTCCGTGTACGTTTACTTTTTTTTGTTCTAATCAGAGTTCGGCAGAAACTTCAGTTAAGTTATGCTATAGAAAAAAGAGAAAGAGAATTCTTGAGTTATAGTTTTTTCCCTTTTGCTAAGAATAAGAAAGCATTCGCCTTTTTTCAAAATACTTCAATTGGTACACACAAGAAATAGGCCAATTCAGCAGCTTTCTGTTCAATTTCTCGTAGAGTCAAATTCTCATCGGTACGAGTCAAGGGAATGGACCCCTGGCCTCTGATTTCCATATAAAGGACACGACGAGCATAAATACCCTCTTTAACTTCTATTCGGATGGATTGAATGTCTTTCATAAGGAATCGGAGAAAGATGCGACGATTTTTTCCAGGAAATCCCCAACGAAAAATACATACTATTCCTTCTTTTATATCGAATCGATCATAACCACTACCCACATTCCACGAAATTGTGGACCACAAATATGAACTAATAAAAAGACCCGCGATTCCATAGAAAGACATAACGATTCCTTGTGGAAAAAAAATTATTTGCTGAGAGGGAAATAACGGTATAAGATTCCTACCAAGATAACTAGAAGTTCCAACCAATAAAAACCCTAATGAACCTAAAAAAAGGATAAAAGCCCAGCAGACATTACTCGGTTTTCGAGACCCCGCTATAAGTTCTATCCATATACGGTCTGATCGCCAACTCATACTATACTAGATCTAGTTGCATTTTATTGTAATTGGGAGATAAACCCCAATAAATTTGACTTTAATCTTTTTGTTTCCGAAGTAATCCTCATCGACTAGCACTATTATGATGTGAAGCTTTAGGAGTAATTCATCAATTGCTTAGAGATAAACTAAACTAATAACATCTTTTTTTTTATGATTTCTTATAGATATCCACAGACATTTAGATATATTGACTTTACGTTTCAGAAATTCATCCCGATAATGATTTATCTTCAAATAGCTATAATTCATTTTCCCATAGATCGTGTTTATACATACGAGCTTCTGTTCGGAAGAAGCTACACATTATACCATATTCTACTACATAGAGAATTGTACTATGATCCAAGTAAGCCTAAGTCTTGAAAAAACAATAGATAAGATTAAATCCCATAATATCTAAAAAATCTTGTTTTTTTGAACATGAAGAGATAAAGAAACCATTGCAATTGCCGGAAATACTAAGCCTACTAAAGGCACAAAAATAGCGGGTAAGTTGCTGATAATTGTCATAGAATGAGTACCTCGATTTAATAATTTAATATTTGTACCTCTTATTTATTGTTATATTTGTTGTTATATTAACATTTTATCCTGTTATTGTTATAAAGATATATTCAATTATACTATATATATAGAATTCTACTTAAGTGAGTATTGAGTATATACAATACTAAAGAATATAGAATATAAGAGTATATTATGTATATACTAATAAGGAATAAATCTAATACGGCGTAGAAATAGTAATCTATATAGAGATACTAATATATATATAATATATTAAATAGATTATATAAGTATATCAAAGTATATAACATAGATGCATACTTAAACATATATTAAGTTAAGTATATAATAAATATAAATGTAAATTAAAAGTGTAAATAAATGGGCTTATTCATCATTTCTATATGTTTCTACATGAAATATATACGATAATCTACGATAATTCACTTTACTTTTTTTATTATTTTATTCATTATTTTTATTAGTCTATTTTTTTGTATCTATTCTAAATCTTTATTAGTATATGTATATTAGAATTTTATAATCTTGAAACTTTAATAGAAAATTGAAGAGTTTAATCTATATAATCTTAAATATAATCTTAATATATTTAAATATATTTAATTTAATAATTTATTAAATTAAAGCTTTGTTTTTTTCTACTTGATTGAAGTTTGAGTCAAAGGAAAGAAAGCATGAAGCTGAAATAACTCACTCAGAACGCTCTTTAAAGGATTACGTGGTACGATTGGATCGAATAAGCCCTTATGGAATAAATATTCAGCCACTTGTGA